AATAGTATCTCTTTGTTACCATTTTCATAAGAATGAATACTATGATTCGCATTTCGAACAGGCATGAATACAGGATCTATAGGATAACTTCCGTCCTGAAAGGTATTTGGCGCTTTTATAAGATATCCACGATTCTTCTCTATTTGTAATCCAATAACCAACTCAATGGGTTCCGTCAAGCTAGCTATATGCTGTGTATTATCGACGATTTCTACATAAGGCGGTAAGATGATATCTTGAGCAGTTACATATCCAGGGCCCCTGACACAAATAGACGCCTCACAAGTTCCATAGAGATTACTTCTCAATACGATTTCTTTCAAATTCATTAAAATTTCATGTACTGATTCTTGAATACCCATTATGGTAGAATATTCGTGTGAGATTTTCTCAGATTTTGCGCGTGTGATACATGTTCCTTCGATTTCTCCAAGCAAAGCTCTTCGCATCGCAATGCCTATTGTGTCTGCTTGACCTTTCATAAGCGGAGACAGAATAAAGCGCCCATACAAAAGACGCTTACTGTCTGCTGCTGATTCAACACACTTCCACTGTAGTGTCCGAGTAGATACTGTTATTTTCTCTCGAACCATAATAATATTATTTGACCTGATCATTGAATCATTTATTTCTCTTGTTTCTCTTGCTATTGAAATATCTTCCATTTTTATTTCTACACACGTCTTTTTTTCGGGGGTCTACAGCCATTATGTGGCATAGGGGTTACATCCCGTACGAAAGTTAATAGTATACCACTTCTGCGAATAGCTCGTAATGCTGCGTCTCTTCCGAGACCGGGACCTTTAATCATGACTTCTGCTCGTTGCATACCTTGATCTACTACCGCGCGAATAGCATTTGCCGCTGCGGTTTGAGCAGCAAATGGCGTCCCTCTTCTTGTACCTCGGAAGCCACAAGTACCGGCAGAGGACCAAGAAACCACTCGCCCTCGTACATCTGTAACAGTCACAATGGTATTATTGAAACTTGCTTGAATATGAATAACCCCCTTTGGTATTTTACGTATACTCTTACGTGAACCAATACGTCCACGCGAACTCTTTTTCGGTATAGCTTTTGCCATATTTTATCATCTCATAAATTTGAATCAGAGATATATGGATATATCCATTTCATGTCAAAAAAGATCCCCCCTTCTTATTTGTATATTGGGTCTTTAACGAGTCTTATTATCCTTGTCTTTGTTTATGTCTTGGGTTGGAACAAATTACTATAATTCGTCCCCGACGACGGATCAGTCGACATTTTTCACAAATTTTACGAACAGAAGCTCTTATTTTCATATTTGCCACTCCTTACTTTAATTTTGAATCCATTTCTTGGAAGAAAATCAGTTTATTGAAATTTTCGATTTCGAATCGTATTCCTGCAAAAGAAATAGTGAAGTTGAAAAAACACCTAATCTTTCGAATCTTTGTTGCGGAGTCGATAAATTATACGACCTCTGGTTGAATCATAACGACTTACTTCAATTTTGACTCTATCTCCTGGCAATATTCGTATAAAACTACGTCGGATCTTTCCTGAAACATAACCTAGAATCATATCTTCATTATCTAAACGAACCCGGAACATGCCGTTGGGAAGCGATTCAGTAATTAAACCTTCATGAATCCATTTTTGTTCTTTCATTCCCGGTAAAACCTCCTTGAAGTATCAACTAGTGGAGGAAGAACCCTATTAGACAACCGTTTTCCTTTTTCACAAAAAAGAAGTTTCCTATTCAATTCGGATATTAGAAAGATTACCATATATAACACAAAATTTCTCCGCCTATTCTTTCTAGTCGAGCCTCTCGGTCTGTCATTATACCCCGAGAGGTAGAAAGAATTACAACCCCCATCCCGCCTAAAATTCTAGGAATTCTTTGATAGTTAGAATAGATTCGTAGACCCGGCCGACTGATCCGTTTTAAATTTAAAAGATTTCGATAAGTCCTTTTCCTATTCCGTCTATGTCGTAGGGTTAAAACCAAAAAAGATTTGTTGTTTTCTCGATGTTTTCTCACGTTTTCGATAAAACCCTCTCGTAAAAGTATTTTAACAATACTTTGGCTGATATTAGTAGATGCTACTCGAACCACGCTTTTTCTATACATATCTGCATTTCGTATAGAGGTTATTATGTCAGCAATAGTATCACTACCCATGATTAATTAAAATTTTTGGTGCCTCCAAATTTGGATATAATCAACATGTTTTTCTTTTTTTTTTTTTGCGTATTTTTTTATGAATATTAATATGAATTTTGAAAGGTATATACGTGAGACAAAATCTACTAAATGAATCTTAATCTATTTCTTTTAAATACCCTACTATAACCTATAACCATATCGTGGTCTCATTTTATAATACCTCGGGAGCTAATGAAACTATTTTAGTAAAATTGAACTGTCTCAATTCTCGGGCAATCGCACCAAAAACTCGAGTTCCTTTTGGATTTCCTTCTTGATCAATCACAACTGCAGCATTGTCATCATATCGTATTATCATACCGTTGTCACGTTTAAGTTCTTTACAAGTACGGACAATTACAGCCCTGACCACTTCTGATCTTTCTAGAGGCATGTTTGGAACTGCGTCTTTGATCACAGCAACAATAACGTCACCAATATGAGCATATCGACGATTGCTAGCTCCTATGATTCGAATACACATCAATTCTCGAGCCCCGCTGTTATCTGCTACATTCAAATGGGTCTGAGGTTGAATCATATCATTTTTTATCTGTTTTTTACAATACAAAGGTCGAAGAAAAAAAGAAATATTATTTGTTGAAAAAAAGAAACCTGCACCGCTATTTTTAAGGCCTATTTCTTTTTTATCCCGAGATGATGAATTGAGCTCGTATAGGCATTTTGGACGCTGCTATTGAAATAGCCCTTCTGGCTATATTTTCTGTTACTCCACCCATTTCATAAAGGATTCGACCTGGTTTAACAACAGCTACCCAATATTCGGGAGCGCCTTTACCTGAACCCATACGTGTTTCTGCGGGCCTTACTGTAACTGGTTTATCTGGAAATATACGGACCCATATTTTTCCACCGCGACGTGCATTTCGTGTCATTGCTCGTCGACCTGCTTCTATTTGTCTAGATGTGATCCAAGCAGGCTCAAGTGCCTGAAGAGCGTATTTCCCAAAACAAATATTATTACCTCGATAAGATATTCCCTTCATTCTTCCTCTATGTTGTTTACGGAATCTGGTTCTTTTGGGGTTATAGTTGATGGTTTGTTTTGAATTCCATCTCTACTACAGAACCGGACGTGAGAGTTTCTTCTCATCCAGCTCCTCGCGAATCAAATCAATTCAAATTAAAGATTTTCAATTCAATTCAGATAGAATATAATTTAAATTAAGATATACATGTCTTTAATAAGTAATATACTGAATCATGGATTTCATTTAATCTAGATCAAATCTATTATTAATTTGTATATCTTGTTTGTATAGATAACTAAATCTAAATATATTAAATAACTTTTTTTTTTTTTTATCTATTTTAGATTAGAATCTTAAAACAAATCTTTCTTTTGTTTTACTCTTTATCGTATTGGATTGACCCAATTTTAGCAATCCAAGAAAATAAAGTTTTCGCGGGCGAATATTTACTCTTTCAATTTCTATTTCAGTTCTATCATTAGTTCATAACTTTTCCGAATAGATGAATAGGTCTCTGGCCGATTCCGCCATCCCGATCAATGAATCATTCGAATTCATTTTCACTAAACTCTTTTGAATTCACAGGTTCCATCGTTCCCATCGCTTCTTACTTAATGCTTAGGCCTGAATTTTACAACGGAGCTATTAGTTCTTGAGTCAATATTCTTAGTCTTTATTGGCTCGAAGCTCTTTATTTTTTGTTCGATGAGCAGATCCATTGAATGATGAATCCGTATTGATGCTTTATTACGCAGATTTTTTCTGAGATGACTCATAGACCTTACATATTGGAATTATATATCAGCAATATTTTTTATTCTTTTTCTTTCTTTCTCTCATCTTTCCATTTATCCATACCCTTTCTTTTTTATTTTGATTGACAACTTAGAAGCAGATTTTTTAGATTTCAGTTGCTACAACAATATGAACAATATATCATATCGTGACTGGTTCTTTGGATCCAGATAATACGAAGTGATGAGTTGGTTATTACTTCTATAGTGATTTGTTTATACTATGGGGCTGGTTTTTTATACTAACCCTCAAAAAACCAACGAGTCACACACTAAGCATGGCAATTTGATCAAAATATTCATTTAATTTTTATGAAACCCTATAGAATTAAGAATTCTAATTGTAGAATTAAGAATTATAATTGTTCACTTTTTTTATTGAACAGAAAAGAAAAAGAAGAAATTAATTTATCATTTAAGGTTTATTATTCCCCTTCTATAAATATCCAAATTTTGATGCCTAATACCCCATAGATTGTTCGAACTGTATAGGAACAATAATCAATTTTAGCTCGAATGGTTTGTAGTGGAACCCTACCCTCTCTGATCCATTCAACACGCGCAATTTCTTTTCCGTCGATACGTCCTGCAATTTGCACTTGAATTCCTTTTGTATCTGCTTGTTCAGTTAATTCTATAGCCTTTTTCATTGCTTTGCGAAAAGAAACTCTATTTTTTAATTGTCCGGCTATAAATTCTGCAAGAATATTAGGGTTTCCATAAGGCTTTTCAATTCGTGTGATAGCAATATTAAGTTTTCGATTTACAGAATTAAATTCTTTTTGTAAATTCATCTGTAATTCTTCGATTCCTCGGGGTCGACTTTCAATTAATATTTTTGGAAATCCCATATAGATTATGATTTGGATCAGGTCGATTCTTTTTTGAATCTCTATATGTGCAATTCCCTCGACGCCAGAAGATGTTTTCATATTTTTTTGTACATAATTCTTTATATAATTTCTTATTTTTTGATCTTCTTGCAGACCCTCAGAATACTTTTTTGGTTGTGCGAACCAA